CAGGCACTGTAACAATGAAAATGGCCCCTTCTTTAGTGAGATTATATGAGCAAATGCCTGAACCAAAATATGTTATTGCTATGGGAGCATGTACAATTACAGGAGGGATGTTCAGTACGGATTCTTATAGTACTGTTCGAGGAGTTGATAAGCTAATTCCTGTGGATGTCTATTTGCCGGGCTGTCCACCTAAACCGGAGGCAGTTATAGATGCTATAACCAAACTTCGTAAAAAAATCTCTCGAGAAATCTATGAAGATCGAATTCGATCTCAACAGGGGAATCGGTGTTTTACTACCAGTCACAAGTTTCGTCTTGGGCGTAGTACTCATACCGGAAATTATGATCAAGGATTGCTCTATGAACCACCCTCGACTTCAGAGACCCCCCCTGAAATATTTTTCAAATATAAAAGTTCAGTATCTTCCTATGAATTAGTGAATTAGACAGGGTCCTTTTGGACAGAATAACAAATGTACAGACTAAGAAAGAGCGAGTCAATCTTCATAAATTTCATCGTAAATTTGAAATACTTAAATACAAATAAAAATCTGGGAGAGATAAAAAAGATGCAGGGTCGTTTGTCTGCTTGGTTAGTCAAACACGGGTTAGTTCATAGATCTTTGGGTTTCGATTACCAAGGAATAGAAACTTTACAAATAAAGCCCGAAGATTGGAATTCAATTGCCGTCATTTTATATGTATATGGTTACAATTATCTACGTTCTCAATGTGCTTATGATGTAGCACCAGGTGGGTTGTTAGCTAGTGTGTATCATCTTACCAGAATAGAATATGGTATAGATCAACCGGAAGAGGTCTGCATAAAAGTATTTGCCGCAAGGAGGAATCCTAGAATTCCATCTGTTTTCTGGGTTTGGAAAAGCGCAGATTTTCAAGAAAGGGAATCTTATGATATGCTGGGAATCTTTTATGATAATCATCCACGCCTGAAACGTATCTTAATGCCTGAAAGTTGGATAGGCTGGCCTTTACGTAAGGATTATATTGCCCCCAATTTTTATGAAATTCAAGATGCTCATTGAATAATCAGAAAAAAATATTCACTTCTACAACCCTAGATATTAAAAGAATATTTGGACGTTCTCTTATAGATCAAACCGAGGAATTGACGTTTCATTCATTCGGTGGGCTAAATAAAAAAAGAAAAAGAATAAAATTAGAGGGTTCATTGAAATTCTCAAATTTTCAAGATACTTTTTCGGATGAGCCGAGCCAATAGGATGAAAGTAAAAGAGTTACGGATCATGAACTATGTATATGTACCGCGCACATCACTTAGAGGGGTCTAGAAGGTAATATAGGAGGAAAAAATAGAATATGAAAAATAGAAGGAAATAAAAGAGAAGAGGGTCGTATTCGATTTGGACTGTATCTGAGATCAATCTTGACTATTCCCGCCCTTCATTCACCCTCCCTAGACTCTATTTTTTTGTCTTTCAACTAAGCAACTGTAATTTACCCTTTCAAATATGTATGAAGTAGTAATATTTTTTTTACTCGCGGAGACACGAACAAATAAATAAAGTAAGAGGAAACGAAAAAAAATGCGTTTCTTTTGGATACTTTGAATATACAATACCCAGCGTTTTTTTTGCCTGTTTTATATACATAAAACATAATTACTAAGCTAAGGGATATAGCTCCGACACTTAGATGGATAAGATAAGTATGTATGATGGTCTAGAATACTGAATATGTATGTCGACCCATATCAATTAATTTGTAGAATATATACTCATACAAATTACTCATGTGCCAGGAACCAGATTTGAACTGGTGACACGAGGATTTTCAGTCCTCTGCTCTACCAGCTGAGCTATCCCGACCATTTACGACGCATCATCCTCATTTTATTTTAATCTAGGACTTGGGTCGATGTCAATTAAAAAAAAAAAAAAAACGAAAAGATATTCCAAAGTATTATCCCGGCCCTGGTAGAATTTCTTAGATCTTTACTTAAAAAAAAAAGAACACTTTGTAAGTTTCAATACAGTACAAATAACAAATAATGACAGGGATTATTAATTGTAATACATTAGTCAAGTATGCTCATTTGCATTTGGACATGTATCATATATATCAATATCACACACAAGGCTTATGATGTGATAAGAAAAAAAATTTCCGCAACAATCGGTTTGTGAAATAATAAAGTGAGAATGATTGAGAACCGTAACGTAACCAATTTTGAGTCACGAACAAAATGAGAAGATAAATAATTGGGGCGGCAACCTGGTTTTTGGGGATAGAGGGACTTGAACCCTCACGATTTCTAAAGTCGACGGATTTTCCTCTTACTATAAATTTCATTGTTGTCGATATTGACATGTAGAACAGGACTCTATCTTTATTCTTATCCGATTAATCAATTCTGAAAAATAAAAAGATTTATCAGACTATGATGGAGTGAATGATTTGATCAATGAATATTTAATTCATTTTTCAATTTCAATTTTGACCGGTTGGAGTCGTCATT